AATGAATTGCCTGACAAAAGGATTACCTTGATAGGGTAAATTATATGATTATAATCATATTCATTATTATATTTAATAGAATTAAACTATTTCTAAAAGTATCAAAAACTTTTGTGCATCATACACTAAAACATATAAAAAAGATAAGCTAATAAAGCTAATGGGTTCATACCCCATTTATAAAGGTAATAATCCTTTTCTTTTTAATTTTAAAAAATTCATCTAAGTTATTGTTCTTAATTACTTTAATTAGAGGAACATTGATCACAATTTCCTCTAATTCTTGGCTAAGAGCTTGAATAGGATTAGAAATTAATTTATTATCGTTCATCCCCTTAATAATAAATTATAATAATCTTATAGCTTCGGAAGCATCATTAAAGTATTTTTTAACACAAGCTTTAGCTTCTGCCATTTTATTATTTTCAGTAATTTTAATGGTATTTTCAATTAATATAAATTGATATTATAAAGAATTTATTTTAATGTACCCCGTAATAATTAATTCTTGTTTATTACTTAAAATAGGAGCAGCACCTTTTCACTTTTGATTCCCCGGAGTGATAGAAGGTTTAAGTTGATCCAATAATTTTATTTTAATAACCTGACAAAAAATTGCGCCATTAATATTAATTTCTTATTTTATTCTTCCTAATTTATTCTCATTAATTATTTTCTTATCAATTCTTATTGGATCATTAGGAGGATTAAATCAAACAAGATTACGAAAAATTATAGCATTTTCTTCAATTAATCATTTAGGATGAATATTAGCAGCTATAATATCAAATGAAAATTTGTGAGAATTTTATTTTTTCATTTATACATTTTTATCATTTACAATTTTAGTTTTATTTGATATATTAAAAGTATTTCATATTAATCAAACTTTTTTTATCATAAATAATACTCCTCTAATTAAATTTCTTTTATTTACTCTTTTATTATCCCTAGGAGGCCTGCCCCCCTTCTTAGGATTTGCACCAAAATGATTAGTAATTCAATTTATAACTTTAAATAACAATATTTTACTAATAATTTTTATAGTATGTTTAACTTTAATTACCCTTTATTATTATATTCGAATCTGTTATGCTTCTTTTTTAATTAACTATTGAGAAATCAATTGATTCAACAAAATTCAATTAAATTCAATAAAATTATTTTTTCTTTCAATTTTTTCATTTTTTTCAATAACTGGGATTTTACTGATTAATTACTCTTATTTTTTAATTTAAGGTTTTAAGTTAAAAAAACTAATAGCCTTCAAAGTTATAAATATAAGTTTTAATCTTTTAAGCCTTAGTAATTATTACTCCTTTAGAATTGCAGTCTAATGTCATTATTGACTATAAAGCCATTGATTAAAGAAGATTATCCTTCATAAATAGATTTACAATCTACTGCCTAAGCTTCAGCCATTTAATCGCAACAATGGCTGTTTTCCACAAATCATAAGGATATTGGAACTTTATATTTTATTTTAGGGGCTTGGGCAGGAATAGTAGGAACTTCTTTAAGAATTTTAATTCGAGCAGAACTTGGTCATCCGGGGGCCTTAATTGGGGATGATCAAATTTACAATGTTATTGTAACAGCTCATGCATTTGTAATAATTTTTTTTATGGTAATACCTATTATAATTGGAGGATTTGGAAATTGATTAGTTCCTTTAATATTAGGAGCTCCTGATATAGCTTTCCCCCGAATAAATAATATAAGTTTTTGATTATTACCACCTTCTCTTACTCTTTTATTAGCGAGCAGTATAGTTGAAAAAGGAGTAGGGACTGGTTGAACAGTGTACCCTCCCCTTTCTGCTGGAATTGCCCATACTGGAGCATCAGTTGATTTAGCAATTTTTTCTTTACATTTAGCAGGAATTTCATCAATTTTAGGAGCTGTCAATTTTATTACTACAGTTATTAATATACGATCTAGAGGAATTACTTTAGATCGAATACCTTTATTTGTTTGATCAGTTGTAATTACTGCTGTTTTATTACTTTTATCATTACCTGTTTTAGCTGGAGCTATTACTATATTATTAACAGATCGAAATTTAAATACATCATTTTTTGACCCAGCAGGTGGAGGAGATCCTATTTTATACCAACATTTATTTTGATTCTTTGGTCATCCTGAAGTTTATATTTTAATTCTTCCAGGATTTGGAATAATTTCACATGTAATTAGTCAAGAAAGAGGAAAAAAGGAAACTTTTGGTGCTTTAGGAATAATTTATGCTATACTTGCAATTGGTTTATTAGGATTCATTGTTTGAGCTCATCATATATTTACAGTTGGAATAGATGTTGATACTCGAGCTTATTTTACATCAGCAACAATAATTATTGCTGTACCAACTGGTATTAAAATTTTTAGATGACTTGCAACTTTACATGGAACACAATTAACATATTCTCCATCACTTTTATGATCATTAGGATTTGTGTTTTTATTTACAATTGGAGGATTAACTGGAGTTGTACTTGCTAATTCATCTATTGATATTATTCTTCATGATACTTATTATGTAGTTGCTCATTTTCATTATGTATTATCAATAGGAGCTGTATTTGCAATTATAGCAGGATTTGTCCATTGATACCCATTATTAACTGGTTTAACAATAAACTCTCAATGGTTAAAAATACAATTTGCAGTAATATTCTTTGGAGTAAATTTAACCTTTTTTCCTCAACATTTCTTAGGATTGGCAGGAATACCTCGACGATATTCAGATTATCCCGATGCTTACACCTCATGAAATATTATTTCTACAATTGGATCAACTATTTCATTAGTGGGGATTTTAATATTTCTATTTATTATTTGAGAAAGTATAGTAGTAAAACGATTAGTAATTTATCCTATTAATTTAAATTCATCAATCGAATGATATCAAAATTTACCTCCAGCTGAACATAGTTATTCTGAATTACCTTTATTAACTAACTAATCTAATGTGGCAGATTAGTGCAGTGGATTTAAGTCCCATATATAAAGTATTTCTTTCATTAGAAATACATTAATGGCAACTTGATCAAATTTAGGTCTTCAAGATAGAGCATCCCCTATTATAGAACAACTTACTTTCTTTCATGATCATACATTAATAATTTTAACAATAATTACTATTTTAGTGGGTTATGTAATAATTACATTAAGATTTAATAAATTTACTAATCGTTATCTATTATCAGGTCAATTAATTGAAATTATTTGAACAATTTTACCTGCTATTATTTTAGTTTTTATTGCAATACCTTCTCTTCGTTTATTATATTTAATAGATGAAATTTATAACCCCTCAATTACTTTAAAGACAATTGGACATCAATGATACTGAAGATACGAATATTCAGATTTCAATAATTTAGAATTTGATTCTTACATAATCCCAACAAATGATTTAAAAATTGAAGAATTTCGACTTTTAGATGTAGATAACCGAATTATTCTTCCTTTAAATACTCAAATCCGAGTATTAGTATCTGCTGCAGATGTTCTTCATTCATGAACAGTCCCAGCTTTAGGGGTAAAAATTGACGCTACACCTGGTCGATTAAATCAAACAAGATTTTTAATTAACCGACCTGGCTTATTTTATGGTCAATGTTCTGAAATTTGTGGAGCAAATCATAGTTTTATACCAATTGTAATTGAAAGAGTTCCAATAAATTATTTTATTAACTGAATTGTAAACTTTAATTCATCATTAGATGACTGAAAGCAAGTACTGGTCTCTTAAACCATTTAATAGTAAATTAGCAATTACTTCTAATGAAAAAATTAGTTAATTAATAACATTAGTTTGTCAAGCTAAAATTATCATAAATTGATATTTTTTAATTCCACAAATATCACCAATTAATTGATTATTATTATTTATTATTTTTTCAATTACTTTAATCATTTTTAATACTTTAAATTATTTTTCTTTCTTACCTTTAACTCCAAAAGCTTCTCAAACAGAAAAAAAAATTAATTCTCCATTAAATTGAAAATGATAACAAATTTATTTTCTGTATTTGATCCATCAACTAATATTTTTAATTTATCATTAAATTGAATAAGAACGTTTTTAGGGTTATTAATAATTCCTTCAATATATTGATTCATTCCATCACGATATCATATTATTTGAAATAATATTTTAATTGCTTTACATAAGGAATTTAAAACATTATTAGGTAATACTGGACATAATGGAAGATCATTTATTTTTATTTCATTATTTTCTTTAATTTTATTTAATAATTTTATTGGTTTATTTCCTTATGTATTTACTAGTTCAAGACATTTAGTATTTACTCTTAGTTTAGCTCTCCCATTATGACTATCATTTATATTATATGGTTGAATCAATCACACACAATATATATTTGCTCATTTAGTCCCCCAAGGAACTCCTGCTATTTTAATACCTTTTATAGTTTGTATTGAAACAATTAGAAATGTAATTCGACCAGGAACTTTAGCTATTCGATTAGCTGCTAATATAATTGCTGGTCATTTACTCCTTACTCTTTTAGGAAATACTGGAAATTCTATGCCTCAATACCTTTTAATTATTTTAATTAGAACACAAATTGCATTATTAGTACTTGAATCTGCAGTATCAATTATTCAATCCTATGTATTTGCTGTTTTAAGAACACTTTATTCTAGAGAAGTAAATTAATAATGTCAACACATTCAAATCACACATTTCATTTAGTTGATTATAGACCATGACCTTTAACAGGAGCAATTGGGGCTTTTACAACAGTTTCTGGATTAGTAAAATGATTTCATCAGTATGAAATAAACTTATTAATATTAGGGACTTTAATTACATTATTGACAATATATCAATGATGACGAGATATTTCACGTGAAGGAACATATCAAGGATTACACACTTATGCAGTAACAATTGGATTACGATGAGGAATAATCTTATTTATTATTTCTGAAGTATTTTTCTTTATTTCATTTTTTTGAGCATTTTTTCATAGAAGTTTATCTCCTGCAATTGAATTAGGATCTATATGACCTCCTATAGGAATTATTCCTTTTAATCCTTTTCAAATTCCATTATTAAATACAGCAATTTTATTAGCTTCTGGAATTACAGTAACTTGAGCTCACCATAGATTAATAAATAGAAATCACTCACAAACAACTCAAGGCTTATTATTCACTGTAATTTTAGGAATTTACTTTACAGTTTTACAAGCATATGAATATATTGAAGCTCCTTTTACTATTGCTGATGCTGTTTATGGATCAACATTCTTTGTAGCTACCGGATTTCATGGTTTACATGTATTAATTGGTACAACATTCTTATTAGTATGTTTACTTCGACACTTAAATTATCATTTTTCTAATAATCATCATTTTGGATTTGAAGCTGCTGCTTGATATTGACATTTTGTAGATGTAGTTTGATTATTTTTATATATTTCTATTTATTGATGAGGTAGATAATTATTTATATAGTATATAAGTATATATGACTTCCAATCATAAGGACTAAAAAATTTAGTATAAATAATTTTTTTAATATTAATTTTAGGAATTATTGTAATAATTATTGCAATATTTGTTATATTATTAGCTTCTATTTTATCAAAAAAAACATTTATAGATCGAGAAAAATGTTCACCATTTGAATGTGGATTTGACCCAAAAACTTCATCTCGTGTTCCTTTTTCTTTACGATTTTTTTTAATTACTATTATTTTTTTAATTTTTGATGTAGAAATTGCTTTAATCCTCCCCATAATTTTAGTAATTAATTTCTCTAATTTATTTATATGATCAATTTCCTCAATTATTTTTATTTTTATTTTACTAATTGGCTTATATCATGAATGAAATCAAGGATCTTTAAATTGGTCATCATAGGATTGTAGTTAACTATAACATTTGATTTGCATTCAAAAAGTATTGATTTTCAATCTATCTTGAATATGAAGCGATAAATTGCAATTAGTTTCGACCTAATCTCAGATGAAAAACATCCTTATTCTTTAATTGAAACCAAAAAAGAGGTATATCACTGTTAATGATAAAATTGAATAATATTCCAATTAAAGAAACATGAAGTTCAAGTAAAAGCTGCTAACTTTTTTCTTTAATGGTTAAATTCCATTTATGTTTCTATATTATTTATATAGTTTATTAAAACCTTACATTTTCACTGTAAAAATAAAGAATTTTCTTTTATAAATTACTATAATTTATTATATAAATATAGTCTATTCAAAGATTTTTAAACCTCATTAACATCTTCAGTGTCACGCTCTAATTATAAGCTATTTGAATAATAAACTCTTAAAATTAATAATATAATAAATCATAAAACAAATCTTAATAAATAAATTTTTAAATTATTATTTTGTAATAATTGATTTAATAAAGCCCCCCTTATAAAATTTATATATATATATTGAGCACCTAATTGTTCTCTCCATCCTTGATCTATATTATCATAAATTTTTTTACCAACATATAAAGGATAATAAATAATACTTAAAGTTGATAAAATTGATATATTTCATATTCTTCCTATAAAATAAGATGCCTTATAATAAGATAATGATTTATTAAAAAATTTTAATGAAATATTTGAAATTAAATAACCACTAAAACCTCCAACAATACAAATAATTAAAGTTAATATTTTTAAATATATAGATAAACAAATTATATCAGGAGTTGGAAATATTAATCAACTCAATAAACTCCCTCCAATAATTGCTATAATTAATAGCCCTATTATTCCTCGTAATATAATTTTTCCTTCATCATTTATAGGATGTAAAGACCCTCTGTTAAATTCCCCTGTTAAAGAATAATAAACTAATCGAAATGAATAACAAACAGTTAATCCAGTAGAAAAAAAATACAAAAAAAATCTAAATATATTTCTATTAGATAATATAACAATTTCCAAAATTAAATCCTTAGAATAAAATCCAGCTAAAAATGGTATTCCACATAAAGCCAAATTTGCTAAATTTAAACAAGCAGAAGTTAACGGTATTTGTGAAACTAACCCTCCCATTATACGAATATCCTGATTATTTTTTATATTATGAATAATAGCCCCTGCACATATAAATAATAAAGCCTTAAATAATGCATGAGTTAAAAGATGAAAAAAAGCTAATTTATAAAACCCTATAGATAAAATTCTTATTATTAATCCTAATTGTCTTAAAGTAGATAAAGCAATAATTTTTTTTAAATCAAATTCAAAGTTAGCCCCTAAACCAGCTATAAACATTGTTAAACCAGAAATTAATAATATAAATTGTCCTAAATAACTTCTCTCTAATAAAATATTAAATCGAATTAATAAATAAACACCAGCTGTAACTAAAGTTGAAGAATGAACTAAAGCGGATACTGGAGTAGGGGCTGCTATTGCAGCAGGTAATCATGAAGAAAACGGAATTTGTGCTCTTTTAGTTATAGCAGCCAATACAACTAAAGCACCAATTAATATTATTTCAAAATCTCTTTTTATTATTTCTAAATAAAATACATAGTTTCAAGATCCATAATTTATTATTCAAGCAATTGCTAATAATAAAGCCACATCTCCAATTCGATTTGATAAAGCAGTTAATATACCAGCATTAAATGATTTTACATTTTGAAAATAAATTACTAAACAATATGAAACTAATCCTAATCCATCCCATCCTAATAAAATTCTAATTAAATTTGGTCTAATAATTAATAATATTATTGATAAAACAAATATTAATACTAATAAAATAAATCGATTAATATTATAATCTTCTTGTATATATTCCCTTCTATAATAAATTACTATTGAAGAAATAAATAAAACAAAAGATATGAATAATAATCTAATTCAATCAAATAATAAAGTTATTATAATTGAAACACTATTTAATGTTAAAACTTCCCATTCAATAAAAATAACTAAATCTATAACTAAAAAATTTAAACCAAAAATAAAAGATATTAATCTAATTATTATTAAAAATAAAAACCTAATAAAACAAATTGAAATATTATTCATAATTTAAAATGAAATAATTCATATCATTGACACCACAAATCAATATTTTTATTAAACTATTTAAATATAATCATAATATACAAACATCTCTTTTTAAAATTAATAAATTTAAAGGAAATCAATGTAAAAATAATAATAAATATTCACGATTTAACCCTCTTATAAAAGAATAAACCCCTGAATATAATTTTCCATGTTGACTATAAGAATATAAATATAAAGTATAGGCTGCTCTAAAAAATGATAATAATGCTAATATAAATATTCTAATTCAAGATCATCTAACAATTCTATTCAATAATCTAATTTCACCTAATAAATTTAATGAAGGAGGTGCTGCTATATTACATGAACTTAATAAAAACCATCATAAAGCTATACTTGGTATAAAATTTAATATCCCCTTATTAATAAATAAACTTCGTCTTCCTATCCGTTCATAACTAATATTAGCTAAACAAAATAGTCCAGAAGAACACAATCCATGAGCAATTATTAAAGTATATGCTCCAGATATCCCTCAACTTGTTATAGTTAATAGTCCTCTTAATACAATTCTTATATGAGCAACAGATGAATAAGCAATTAATGACTTTAAATCTGTTTGTCGTAAACAAATAAATCTAACTAATACTCCTCCAACTAAACTAACACTAACTCAATATCATCTATAAATATTATTAACACTTTGAATTAAAGGAATAACACGTAAAATACCATATCCCCCTAATTTTAATAATACCCCGGCCAAAATTATAGAACCAGATACTGGTGCTTCAACATGAGCTTTAGGTAATCATAAATGTACCAAAAATATAGGTATTTTAACTAAAAAAGCAAAAATTAAAGAAATATATAATAATACATTAATTATATCTCTAAATAATAATAAAAATTCTAAATATAATAATTCACTATAAATATAAAATACCCCAACTAATAAAGGTAAAGAAGCAAATAATGTATAAAATAATAAATAAATACCCGCTTGTAATCGTTCTGGTTGATACCCCCACCCTATAATCAAAAATAAAGTGGGAATTAATCTTCTTTCAAAAAATAAATAAAATAAAAATAAATTTATTGTAGAAAAAGTTAAATATAAAAAAATTAACAAAATAATTACCATAAATACAAAAAAACTTGAATAATTATTATTACGATAAATTCCTTCTCTAGCCATCAATATTAATACACAAATTCAAAAACTTAATAAAATTAATCCATAAGATAAAATATCACATCCTATAAAATATCTAATTCTTCCCCATCTTCCTCTATAATAATTTAAAAAAACAAATAAAAATCTAATTATAAATAACAAATTTTGTACCATTCAATATAAATTTTTAAAAAAACATAAAGGTATCATAAATAAAATCATCAAAAAAATTTTTAACATTGTAAAACATTAAAAGAATTGAAATAATCATTACCATGAGTTCGAATCATAGAAACTAAAATTGAAAGACCTAATGCCCCTTCACAAACACAAAAAGTTAAGTACAATATTCTAAAATATATTTCATAATTATAAAATCTTAAATAAATTACTATAATTATAAATAATCTTAAAACCATAAATTCTAATCTTAATAATATAACCAATAAATGTTTACAATTAAAAACAAATACTATAATACCAGACAAAAATAAAAAAGTCGGGAATCCTCAATAAATAAACATTAACATTAGTTTTTATAGTTTAAATAAAACATTGGTCTTGTAAATCAAAAATAAGATTATTTCTTTAAAAACATCAGGAAAAAAGATATTTCTTTATCATTAATCTCCAAAATTAAAATTTTAATTAAACTATTTCCTGTTATTATACAATTTATTTTTATTATCTATAGTTTAATTATTAGATTCTTATTTATTCAAATAAAACATCCTCTATCTATAGGATTTACCTTATTAATCCAAACTTTCTTTATTTGTTTAATTACAGGATCATTTATAAAAACCTTTTGATTTTCATACGTTTTATTCCTTATTTTTATTGGGGGTATACTAGTATTATTTATTTACATAACCTCTTTAGCATCAAATGAAACCTTTAATTTTTCAATAAAAAATTTTTTAATTATTTCATCAATTTTATTAATTTCTTTATTAATAATTTTAATTATTAATGATTCTACTTTATTAAATTCATTTTCTTTAAATATTGAAATAACTTCAATTATAAATGAAATAAATTTTATTAAAGAAAATACATTAAACTTAAATAAATTATATAATTTTCCTACAAATATATTAACCATTTTATTAATTAATTACCTATTTCTAACTTTAATTATTATTGTTAAAATTACTAATAATTTTTATGGACCTTTACGACAAATTAACTAATGAATAAACCAATACGCTTATCACACCCCTTATTTAAAATTGCTAATAATGCTTTAGTTGATTTACCTGCTCCTTCCAATATTTCTGCTTGATGAAATTTTGGATCATTATTAGGCCTTTGTTTAATTATTCAAATTTTAACTGGTCTTTTTTTAGCTATACACTATACAGCTAATATTGATTTAGCATTTAATAGTATTGCCCATATTTGTCGAGATGTAAATTATGGTTGGTTATTACGAACTATTCATGCTAACGGGGCCTCTTTCTTTTTTATCTGTATTTATATCCATATTGGTCGTGGAATTTATTATAGATCATATTTATACCACATAACATGATCTGTAGGAGTTTTAATTCTATTTGCAATAATAGCTACTGCTTTTATAGGTTATGTTTTACCTTGAGGACAAATATCATTTTGAGGAGCCACAGTAATTACTAATCTTTTATCAGCTATTCCTTATCTAGGAACTGATTTAGTACAATGAATTTGAGGTGGATTTGCTATTGACAATGCAACACTTACACGATTTTTTACATTACATTTTGTATTACCTTTTATTGTAACAGCTATAACTATAATTCACTTATTATTTTTACATCAAACTGGATCTAATAACCCCTTAGGAATAAACAGAAATATTGATAAAATTCCTTTTCATCCCTACTTTTCATTCAAAGATATTTTTGGTTTTATAATTATATTAACATCACTAATTTCATTAACTTTGATTAATCCCTACTTATTAGGAGATCCTGATAATTTTATTCCTGCTAATCCCTTAGTAACCCCTATTCATATTCAACCAGAATGATATTTTCTTTTTGCTTATGCAATTTTACGTTCAATCCCTAACAAACTAGGGGGAGTAATTGCATTAGCAGCTTCTATTACTATTCTATTTATTTTACCTTTTACCCATACAGGAAAATTTCGAGGATTACAATTTTATCCTATTAATCAAATTTTATTTTGAATTATATTGAGAATTGTTATTCTTTTAACTTGAATTGGTGCACGACCTGTTGAATCTCCTTATATAATAATAGGACAAATTTTAACAATTTTATATTTTTCTTATTATTTACTAAACCCTCTAATTATATTATGATGAGATAAATTAATTAATTAATTAGTTAATGAGCTTGAATAAGCATATGTTTTGAAAACATAAAATAGAAATATAACTTTTCTATTAACTTTACTAAAATTAATTATTTAAAATAATATTAATATTAAAATTTTCAATCCTACAAATAATATTAAATAATTTAAAGAAAATGGTAAAAATCTCTTTCAAGCCAAATATATTAATTTATCATACCGAAACCGTGGTAAAGTCCCACGAACTCAAATAAACAAAAATGAAATTAATATCAACTTAATATAAAAAAATAAAGAATAAATATCACAACCTATAAAAATTACAACAAATAATATACTTATAAATAAAATTCTTGCATATTCTGCTAAAAAGATTAAAGCAAATCCACCTCTTCTATATTCCACATTAAATCCAGAAACCAATTCTGATTCCCCTTCAGCAAAATCAAAAGGAGTTCGATTAGTTTCTGCTAATATTGATGCTCCTCATACTAATACCAAAGGAAACATAACCCAAATAAACCAAATTCTTTGATAATTTATAAAATTTATTAAATTATAATCTCCAATCAAAAAAACAAAACATAATAAAATTAAAGCTATTCTTACTTCATAAGAAATTGTTTGTGCTACCGCACGCAATCCTCCTAATAAAGCATAATTAGAATTAGAAGATCATCCAGCAATTATTACTGTATAAACTCCTAAACTTGTACAACACAAAAAAAATAAAACTCCCAAATTAAATATAAATAAATTTGTATAATAAGGAATACATAATCAAATTAATAAAGCTAAAAATAAAGAAAAAATTGGACTAAAATAATAAGGTAAATAATTAGATATTAAAGGATAAGTTTGTTCCTTTGTAAATAATTTAATTGCATCACAAAATGGTTGAGGAATTCCTATTAAACCAACTTTATTAGGACCCTTCCGAATTTGAATATATCCTAATACTTTTCGTTCTAATAATGTTAAAAAAGCCACCCCTACTATTACACATAATAATAATAAAATTACTCTAATTAAATATAATAATAACTCCTGTCATATCAAGTACTATTTGTAAATAATTTACATTCATAAATTCTAAATTTATTGCACTAATCTGCCAAAATAGTTAAATTAATTATATTCATAAACTAAAATATTTATATATCAAATATTTGGTCCTTTCGTACTAAAATATTTAAATTTATTAAAGATAGAAACCAACCTGGCTTACGCCGGTCTGAACTCAGATCATGTAAGAATTTAAGGGTCGAACAGACCCAATACTTTAAACTTCTACACCTAAAATTACTCTTAATCCAACATCGAGGTCGCAATCTTTTTTGTCGATATGAACTCTTTAAAAAAATTACGCTGTTATCCCCAAGGTAACTTAATTTTTTAATCAATAAAATTGGATCAATAAATCATAAATCAATGTAAATAAATAATAAAAGTTCAATAAATTTTATTGTCACCCCAACAAAATAATTTTTCTAATAAAATTTAAATAATTCTTTATAAACTATATTATAAAAATATAAAGCTCTATGGGGTCTTCTCGTCCTTTAAAATTATTTTTGCCTTTTTACAAAAAAGTTAAATTCTATCATAAATTCTATAAAGACAGTTAATATTTCGTCCAACCATTCATACAAGCTTTCAATTAAAAAACTAATGATTATGCTACCTTTGCACGGTCAATATACCGCGGCCCTTTAATTATATTCAGTGGGCAGGTTAGACTTTAAATAAATCCAAAAAGACATGTTTTTGATAAACAGGCGAATATTCTATTTGCCGAGTTCCTTTTAAAAACCTTTCATATTTTATTTATTTATAAATTTAAATATACTAATTTTATCATTATTCCTTAATTTTATTAATTAAAATCAATATTTTAATAAAAATTTAAAAATTAAATAAATAATATTCACAAAAAATATATTATAACATGCTTTCAATTAATGGATATTTCTAAACCTATAATTATTTTATATTACACAATTTTATAAAAATTTATCTTAAAGCTTATCCCTTAAAATATTTATATTATTAAATAATGAATTAATTAATTAATTCATTACAATTAAAAATATATAAATTAAATTTATTTCTTAAAAAACTAGATATATTTAAGAACGAATAACATTTCATTTCTAATTAATTATTATTAATATTTATGCCACAATAACTAAAATAATTAATTAGCTCTCTTAAATTCGAGAAAAATATTAATTAATATTTTTTAATTAATAAACCCTGATACACAAGGTACAATAAATAAAATCTTCTTTAAAATTAATTTATTTTCAATTTATTTCATCATTCTTTCACAATACTAATATACTATCATTATAATTATTTTATCTATAAAAATTACAAAAACATTTTAAATAAAATTATTTTTATTAATTAAATAACTCAATAAAAATTTTAATAAGATTTATTTATCAATTTAAATCGAATTGCACGAATTTCTTTTCAATGTAAATGAAAAACTTTACTATTTAAGCTTTAAACTGTCATTCTAGATACACCTTCCGGTACACCTACTATGTTACGACTTATCTCATCTTAATAACGAGAGCGACGGGCGATATGTACATATTTTAGAGCTAAAATCAAATAATTTTTCTTTATTATTTTACAATCAAATCCAATTTCAAAAAAAAATTTCAATTTTTTATCCAAAAATAAATTTATTGTAACCCATTTTTACTTAATTATAAGCTGCACCTTGACCTGACATAATTTATATTAAAAATTTTAGAAAATTATTTCTTTTTTAAGACATTCTGACGACGGCGGTATACAAACTAAACAAAATTAAGTAAGGTCCAACGTGGATTATCAATTATAAAACAGGTTCCTCTGAATAGACTAAAATACCGCCAAATTTTTTAAATTTCAAGAACATAACTAATACTATTCAAGATTATTTATTTACATTTTAAATAATAGGGTATCTAATCCTAGTTTATTATTAAAATTTCATAATTTCAATATCTTAATTATATAATTTTTTAAATTTAAAATTTCACCTAATAAATTCAATTTTATTATATTAATTTATTTAATTAATAATTTAATTATAATCTAATCTAATTCATTTATATTTTTTGTCTAACCGCAGCAGCTGGCACAAATTTTGCTAATATTAAATAATATTTCTAATTCTAAATCTCTTTAATAATTAATATTAATCACTGCGAATAAATTATTAATAAATTATTATTTAAATAATTTATAAATCATACAAAAATTTACATGTAAAATAAATTATAAACAAATTTTTATGCTAAAATAAAACATCTTTTATAAACTTTAATATATCTTATACTATTAAATAATTTTAATAAATTAATATTAATTTAAATAATAAAACTTAATAATTTACTATTAATATTATTTTAAATAATTAATTTAAGTATCGGGTATCCTCCCTAAGCTTCCCCTATTTTTTTATATTAATATATTTATTAAATCATGGAACCTTAATATAAATATTAATATATTTTATTATGATAATAATATATATTTTTTTTTTTTTTTTTTTATTATTAAATAATTATTATTAGTAATAATTATTTAGTATAATAAAATATTTATTAATTAATAAAAATTAATTATTAATAAATAATTTATAAATTATAAATATATATATATATATTAATTAATAAATTATTTAATAATAATTATATATATATATAAATATGTATATATATATAAATTATTTAATATATGTTTAATACTTTACTATTTCTATTAAATTATTAATAATTTCTTCTCTTTTAGGTGAATTTATAAAAATGATTACATGGTATAAAAATTTATTATTAATTATATTGAATTACTGTTATTTATACATTTTAAAAATATTTATTAATTATATAGATATTGTTAAACATTTAAAAATATAATTATGTATACATTTATATTAAATATAATAACCCATAAGATATTAATATTTCCATTATAAAATAATGCCTATTTAATTAAATATTCTACCTAAATAAATAATAGGAATATATATTAAAATATTTATATTAAGATATATTCATTTCAAATAAATATAGGAATAGTAAATTATTTATATTTATATTAAATTTTATTTATAAATATATATTAATTAATAAATTATTTAATAATAATTATATATATATAAATATGTATATATATATAAATTATTTAATAATTATGTATATATATATATATAAATGTATATATATATATAAATTATTTAATATGGGTCTAAAAACTAAAAATAATTATTTAATAATAATTAATTTATTTTATATATTAAAATCCGTGAATTATTTTTTTAACATTTAATATTATAATAATTCCAATAAAAATAACCAATTTTTCCCATTAATAT